ATTCCAACAGTAGTAATTAAGATTGACATAATAGAAGTAAGTGGATCGATCAAGTAGGTGAACTCTAAAGAAAAGTCATTATTGATGGTCCAAGACCATACATATTGATAGATATAACTGTTATTTATTTGCTGAATAGGCAGATTGGCTGAAAAAATCATAACTATACTTAACAATAAAACACTAGGAAAAGCCCACATGCGACGAAGATTTTTTGTTGCCTTCGGGAAAAGGAGAAGTCCCACTCCTATTAACATAGGAATTATAACTGGAATGAAAGGTATGATCCATGAATATTGATATGTATATTCCATAAAAATAAATAAATAAAAATCTTTTATTCTTAATTAACTGTTTCTGATTCACCAGCTCTTATTTTTTTTGAAAGGAATCAGTTAATAAAAAAATTAAGATATATAAAACTAAAAAAAAATTTTATATTCTTAATTATTATAAATCTTTTCCAAATACTTCAAACAAAACAAGATATTTCAAATCAAGAAGTTTGAATTGGTCAAATGAGATGACCAAGCTACTATTGAAAAATAAATACTTACTCTTTTTTTTTAAGTAAGATTTTATGAAGCTACAAAAAATAAAAATTTCAATTATTATTACAATTTACATAATACAATATTATAACAATATTTTAATCTCGGGAGAGAGTAAGGACAAATAATTACACCAAAAAGAGTATTTTATTTTGATATGATTCATAAAAGACAGACACAGTCCATACATAACTTAACTCAAGGAAATAAGAACTATTTTTTTTAGTTCGTTTATTCAGAATCATTAACCAATGCAGTTTTGAATTGATTGAAGGAATTACTAAAAAAAAATGACTTTTCTTTAGAAAAAAATGATGTATACTTTAACACATTAACTGCAAGTCTCATTTGAATTTGAAAATCTTAATTAGGTGCACTCTTTTTTCAAGTTTGGCTAATTAAGCAATAAAAAAAAAATAAAGGGAATTAAGGATTGGTTTCTTAAACTTTTTGATGTATTTTATTACATGTATAAATATAGCACGATGAAAATAAACAATAAACAATATAAAGGAACAACCGCTTTGGTTTATATTTTTTCTTTTTTTATGACGAGAGTCTAATTTAGACTATAAATAGATAATTAGATAGTAAGTAAAGAACAATTGGTTTTGAACAATAGATGTCTTTCACATCCAACTAGAGAAATGAATACTCTATCATAATTTTTTAATGGCAGTTCCAAAAAAACGCACTTCTATATCAAAAAAACGAATTCGTAAAAATATTTGGAAAATGGAGGGGTATTGGGTAGCATTGAAAGCTTTTTCGTTAGCGAAATCTCTTTCTACAGGGAATTCAAAAAGTTTTTTGTACAATAAGAAATAAATAAATAATTAATGGAATAATCTGAATCTATCTCTGACTCTAAAAAAAGTCTAGTTTTGAATTTCGTTTAGAATTTATACTAATTTATATAGAATAATCTTTTTATATATAAATTAGTATATCTATATATAAATTATTTTCAAATAGGAAAGAACAAATATTTATTAGAAAAGAACAAACATAATATAAGATCTTTAATCCAAATTCAAATTAATGAGTTGTTGAAACTCATTTTTTTTTAGTTTCAAACTTGTTTTGTAATTTTCTGAACAATCATTTTAAACAATAATTATCAATATATATACTCCTTATCCTTATATATACCTTATATACCTCGTATAAAATATCCACCTAAATGGGACAAGAAGCTTTTATCAATGGATATTTTATACGAGAAATGTATCAATTTTGGTCATCAAAAAAAATGGATCCTATAGTTGCTTGGGCTGGGGAAGATAGATCAATATATGTATTAAGTATTAATTTTTAACGGGTTATTCTAATTTGAAGTAGGGTCCAATTACGATAGAAATCAAAACTCTTTTTTTATATGATACGCCCAATACCTAACCCAAACCCAATTTAATTAATTTATTAATGTTAAGTTAAATAAACTTAACACTCTAAATATTAAATCAAACAAATAATAAAAAATCATGAATTTAAATGTTTCCTATAAAACTAAAAAATATTGAATGATTGAGTACTTTAACCTAGACGATTAAATAAGAATAGGTTATTATGATTTCGAACAAGCCGCTATGGTGAAATCGGTAGACACGCTGCTCTTAGGAAGCAGTGCTAGAGCATCTCGGTTCGAGTCCGAGTGGCGGCATGGCATCTTATAAAAGAGTAAGTCCTATAATAAATTCAATTCCCAATTTCCATTCCTATAATTTCGAGAATCCCCCCCCCCTTTTTTTATTTATTTTAAATTTTTTTATGATATTTTCAAGTTTAGAGCATATATTAACTCATATATCCTTTTCGGTTGTTTCAATTGTAATTTCAATTCGTTTGATAATCTTATTAATTAATGAAAGCGCAGGACTATATGATTCATCAGAAAAGGGCATAAAAACTACTTTTGTCTGTATAACAGGATTATTAGTTACTCGTTGGATTTATTCGAGACATTTACCCTTAAGTGATTTATACGAATCATTAATTTTTCTTTCGTGGAGTTTGTCCATTATTTGTATGGTTCCGTATTTCAAAAAAAATATAAACCATTTAAGCGCAATAACCGCGCCAAGTATTATTTTTACCCAAGGCTTTGCTACTTCTGGTTTTTTAACTGAAACACATCAATCCGTAATATTAGTACCCGCTCTACAATCTCATTGGTTAATGATGCACGTAAGTATGATGGTATTGGGTTATGCAGCTCTTTTATGTGGATCATTATTATCAGTAGCTCTTATAGTCATTACATTTCGAAAAGTCATAAGGGCTTTTGAGAAAAAGAATAATGATTCATTTTCATTTGATGCTATCCAATACATGAATGAAAGAAACAACGTTTTATGGAACATTTATTTGATCTCTTCTAGGAATTATTATAGATCTCAATTGATTCAACAATTGGATCATTGGAGTTATCGTATTATTGGTATAGGGTTTATCTTTTTAACCATAGGTATTCTTTCGGGAGCAGTATGGGCAAATGAGGCATGGGGCTCATATTGGAATTGGGATCCGAAGGAAACTTGGGCATTTATTACTTGGACCATATTCGCGATTTATTTACATATTCGAACAAATAAAAATTTTGAAGGTGTAAATTCCGCAATTGTAGCCTCGATGGGATTTCTTATAATTTGGATATGCTATTTTGGGGTCAATCTATTAGGAATAGGGCTACATAGTTATGGTTCATTTACACTAACGTCTAACTGAAGAAAGGACCTAACGAACACAAGCAAACATGGGACAGCATATATATAAGAAAACATTGTGTAAGCCTTCGAGAACCTTTTGAATCACTACTTTGATTCAAAAGGTTCTTACAAAGGCCAAACAAATCTGGTTAAAAGTCTAATTCATTTTTTTATTTTTAACTTAAGTTAAAGTTAAACTTAAGAGAAGAAAATTATTATTTTATTGTTTTTTTTAATTGTACAACGAATTTTTTAAAACATCCTAATATTATTTATTATTATAGATTATTATAGTATATTATTAGTATAGGATTGCTGTTTGATTTTTTATTTTATTGATGAAAATTATCTATAAAAATAGATAGATATAATATCTTCGACCTTGTCAACTGATAGTGAGAAAACGAAATCCGGATAAATACCAATACCTATTACAGGTAAAAGGATAGAGATCGAAACAAATAACTCTCGCGGTCCAGAATCAAAAAAAGAAGAGTTTGGAGCATTAAAAAACTTGTATCCATAGAACATTTGGCGTAACATAGATAATGAATAAATAGGAGTTAATATCATTCCAATTGCCATTACAAATGTAATTAGTATTTTTGTTATTAAAAATAATTTTTGGCTGGTAATTAGTCCCAAAAATACTATTAATTCTGCAACAAAACCACTCATCCCCGGTAATGCAAGGGAAGCCATCGATAAGATACTGAAAGTCGTGAATATTTTTGGAACCGGGATCGCCATTCCGCCCATTTCGTCGAGATAAACAAGACGTATTCTATCAAAACTCGTTCCCGCCAAGAAAAAAAGTGCAGCGCCAATAAAGCCATGAGAGATTATTTGTAAAATGGCTCCATTGAGGCCCATATCACTTATAGAGCCAATTCCTATAATTATGAAACCCATATGAGATATGGAGGAATAGGCTATTCTTTTTTTTAAATTACGTTGACCGGGAGATGCTGAAGCTGCATAGATTATTTGAATTGTGCCTACTATAATCAACCAGGGAGCAAATAGAGAATGAGCACGGGGCAATAATTCCATATTAATCCGAACCAATCCATACGCTCCCATTTTTAATAAAATTCCGGCTAGAAGCATACAAGTACTGTAATGTGCCTCTCCATGGGTGTCTGGTAACCATGTATGTAAAGGTATAATTGGTGATTTGACAGCAAAAGCAATAAGAAATCCAATATAGAATATTATTTCCAGTGCTACTGGATAAGATTGATTAGCTGATGTTTCAAAATTTAATGTTGGTTCATTGGAACCATATAAACCGATACCCAGAACTCCTATTAATAAAAAAACGGAACTTCCCGCAGTGTACAAAATAAACTTTGTGGCTGAATACAAACGTTTCTTTCCCCCCCACACGGATAGAAGTAGATAAACGGGAATTAATTCTAACTCCCACATGATGAAAAAGAGTAAAAGGTCTCGAGAAGAAAATGATCCTATTTGGCCGCTATACATTGCTAACATCAGGAAATGGAATAATCGGGAATCTCGAGTAACCGGCCGAGCCGCTAAAGTAGCTAAAGTGGTGATAAATCCTGTCAGCAAAATAGGTCCTATAGAAAGTCCATCTATTCCCAATCTCCAGTAAAAATCAAAAAGATTGATCCATTTATAATCCTCCGTCAGTTGCATTAATCGATCGTCCAATTGGAAATGATAATAGAAGGCATAAGTTATTAGAAGGAGTTCCAGAACGCATATAAATATAGTATACCCTCTTATTACCTTATTTCCTCTATGAGGGAGAAAGAAAATTAAAGAACCCGCGAATATTGGCAAAACTACCAATATTGTTAACCAAGGAAAATAATTCGTAGTAAAAACAAGATACACTTGGACCAGAAAAATCCGTGCTCGAAAAAAGATATTCTATTTTTTTATTTTATTTTTTCGAGCAGGGGGATTTTTGTCGGTAAAAAAAATGAATGTATTCAGGTGGGATTTGTGAAAGGAATCAATAAGCTAGGCCCATGCTTCGAGTTGTTTCATGCCATAAATAAACTCGAACACTCAAGTAATCCGTTGGACAGGCGGATTCACATCTCTTACAACCAACACAGTCTTCTGTTCTTGGAGCAGAAGCAATTTGTTTAGCTTTACATCCGTCCCAAGGTATCATTTCTAATACATCTGTGGGGCAGGCTCGGACACATTGAGTACACCCTATACACGTATCATAAATCTTTACTGAATGTGACATTGGATATATAAATTTTTGAACATCATAAGTTTTCGATCTAGTAAACTTGTAAATGAATTATACATATATTTAGTATTTAGACACCAGATGAATCAATGATTTACCAGAATTTTTATAATTAATCTGCTCCCGGATCGGCTCATGCGAGAGGTCCAAGATCCTTTGATTTATTGCATTTTTTGTAAACACGATCAATACGTTATGTACCATCCATGTTAATTCGACTATATAAATATTATAATTTATATGATTAATACTGCTTATTAATACATAATACAATACTACTTATTCAACAAATTTGATTGATTGATACGAGTTGATTTTCTGTTACGATAAATTGCGGAAACAATAGCTGGCCCAATAGCTGCTTCAGCGGCTGCAATAGCTATAACAAAAATTGAAAAAATATTTCCTTTTAATTGGCGACTATCAAAAAAATCAGAAAATGTTACAAAATTTATATTAACTGCATTCAGTATAAGTTCAAGACACATAAGGGCTCTAACCATATTTCGACTTGTGATTAATCCATAGATACCGATAGAAAATAAATAGGCACTCACAATAAGTACATGTTCGAGCATCATTGACCAACTCCTTATCAATTTCGATTTATTTCAAGATAAAAAACAATTTAATGGGTTCAATTGACTAGATAGAATATAAAAAGTTTGGTAATAGATTGAATAAAAGAATTTCTATTTATATTTTATACATAAACAATCTTCAAATAAAATTGAAGTGAGGGGAAATGGATGTGATAACACAGAACAAAGTTTAATTTGTATTTAGGTTATTAGTTCGAAAGATTTCTTACTGGCGAGCCACAGCAATTGCACCTATCAAAGCAGCTAAAAGAATTATCGAAATGAGTTCAAATGGAAGAAAAAAATCTGTTGATAAATGAATTCCAATTTGTTGACTGTTACTTATCAAATCTTGCTCTATAATCTGGTTTGATCTTGTAGTCCAAATAATCCCGTACCATGACGTATCCAGAATAGTAGTCATTAGTAAAACAAAAATACCTGTACAAACCAACAAAGTAACCCCCTCTCCAACGGTCCAAAGATTAAAATCTTTGTAATATTCTGAACCATTCATGAACATGACAGCAAATATGATTAAAATATTTATGGCTCCCACGTAAATAAGGAGCTGTGCGGCAGCTACAAAATGAGAGTTTGATAGAATATAGAATAAAGATATACAAACAAGAACCAGTCCCAACGAAAAAGCAGAATAAATTGGGTTGGTAAATAATACTACTCCTACACCTCCTAATATAAGACTGGATCCCAAAAAGACTAAAAGAAAATCATGTATCGGTCCGGGCAAATCCATTATATGTAAAGAGATAAATAAATCGAAATTTTTTTCATGACCTTATTGACCTCACCAGGAAAAATCTTTTTCTGAAAAGTTCTTATCTTATCTTAATTGAATTAAATCTAAATGCTAAGGAATGCGAATTGATGTAGGTATAGTTCTTGGACTAATATCATTCTTTATCTTAAAGAGTGGTTCGAAACTATATATATTTAGATTTCTAAATGATTACAGATATATTTATATTCAGAGATTTTCAATCCAAATTAAAGCACAAACCAACTAATCAATAGTTGAAATTTGTAGTTAGTGACTAAACAAAATAAACAAAAAAAACGGCATTTATTTCGATCAAAACGGAAACTTACTAATTGGAAATTACTCTTTATCTTTAATCAAAGGATTTACTTATATATCTTTTTTTTATTTACTTATTTTTTTTTTGGTGAATTTAAAATTGTTCGAATTGTATAATCGTCAATTACTGATATTGGTAAACGACCCAAGGCAATTTGATTATAATTCAATTCGTGACGATCATAAGTGGAAAGCTCATATTCTTCAGTCATTGATAAACAATTTGTTGGACAATACTCAACACAGTTACCACAAAATATACAGATTCCGAAATCAATACTGTAATTAAGCAACCGTTTCTTTCGAATATTAGTTTCCAATT